TCTTGGCGATCTTCTCTATCTAATGAATGAGGAGTCCGTTTGGAAATCGTCCGCCCTGCGCGCACCCCCCGAGTTTAGGATTCAACAGGAATCGCACAAGGGTAGATTGATAGAAACCTCTGGGAAAATACCCACCAGTACCCGTAACCCAGCAAAGAAAGTACATTACATAGTCCGTTTTAGGGATTGGCGACTTACCCATTCAGTGACTTTGGCGCTGGACGTTCTCAAAATGGGTACTATCGGGTCGGGTGAATTAGAGAATAGACAGACGTCTGTTGGCATTCCAGCCTTCCTTCTCCTTTGCCTATCCGAAAGAGGATCGTACCTCTTGGTCGTGAATAGGACGAACCCGCCTCCGTGGATATCTTTGCTTCGGAACAAAACAATTAGAATTAGGCTCGGTCAACTGGAATGATCCATATGGGAGATCTTCCAATTGAGAAGATCCATCGACCTGAGACGAAGAGAAAGGTCTATCTATTTTCTTTAGTTATTCAATTAAACCAATGATTCGTTATTGGAGCAGGTAGCAACAACCATTTCAGCGGACATGCGTATTTTCCGATGGATTTACATGGTTTCGTTAGTAGAGATTGTTTGATGTAGCGAGTAATAGGCTCTTTCGCCGTTCAAGAATTCTTGTTTAGGCAGTTCATATCATCCACACATAGTGATCTAAGATTTCAATTCTTCCATGTTTCAGCAGTAGCATATTGTTCCATGGAGCTAAGGCCAAAAAGATGGAAGGAACAAGTGTTTCCACGACTCTACCATCCGGCCAATTCTGTTCCACTTAATCCCCTTTTCATGGGCACATATCTTTACGGCTAAGGAATGGGGAATCTTTCTCCTGTTACATGAATCAAATGTTTCATTTCATCCGGGAAAAGCCATCTCTTTCTCAACAATGTCTTTGTCATTTGATCCAATAGTGTTCCGTTAGATAGGAACAGATTTGATAAATACTGATAACTCTCGGATAGAGTATTAGAACGGAAAGATCCATTAGATAATGAACTATTGGTTCTAAACCATCTCTGGCGATGAATCAACAATTCGAAGTGCTTTTCTTGCGTATTCTTTATGAACCAGCGTTTATATATAGATGTAGGAGGATTTGTTTGGGAAGCAATAAGCCCCTTTGACATCTCCTCATCTGCAAAGAATTCTCGACGTGAAAACACAGAGACAAAGGGCTGATCTTTGAATAGGGAAAGGAATGGATCCGCAGGGTCCCAAATGAATTGGCTTGTTCGAAAAAAGCCTTGTTCTTTGGAAGATCTATCTCGTGTCTGGTACTGCATGGTTCCACTCTGCAAGAACTCCGAATCATTCTCTTGAAGCTCATCCTCTTTATGATAAATGATCCGTTTGCCCCGAAATGACCCAGCCCAATAGGGAAATCCCAATTCAGTGGGCCTTTCGATACAATCAAATAGATTGCCATAAGGGCGCCATATTCTAGGAGCCCAAACTATGTGATTGAATAAATCCTCCTCTATCTGTTGCGGATCGAGGGCCCCTTCTTCAAACTCCGATTCGTATTTTTCATATAGAAATCTCTGATCAACGATAGAACAAGATCCATTTTGCATCATATCTAACTGATTCCTTGGTTCGGAACGAAGAAGCAATGTCACTCGATTATTATCAAACTGACTGCAATCTTTTTCTGTCCGTGAGGATCCCGCCAGAGCCAGAGCGCCTTCTACTTCTACTTCTAATAGTAATAATAGTAATAGGCCATGAACTAGATCAGAATCATTCTCAACGAATCCATAAGAAGTGATCCAATTTTTTTCATCGGGTCTGGATGAAGACCAAAGATCTTGAGCGACCGATCCGGCAGAACAACTCAAAAGATAAAGAAGTATCGTTAATTTCTTCATGCTCGTTCCAAGTTCGAAGTACCATTTGTACAAATAAGAATCCCCTCCCTTACATGATTTCTTCTTCATATAGATAGATATAGGATCTATGGGGCAATTACTTAGAAGTACATTTTGTGCAACAGCCCTTCCTATCTGATAGAAAAGGATCCCATGATCCTGAACTGATCTTATCTGGGATCGAAAATGCCAAGTTTTTCTATGAAGAGCTGATCTAATTGTATTAGTTTCTATAATGGATTTCTTCTGTGTAATACTAATTGATAGGGCCTCATTGATAAGTGCTACAAGATCTCGTGCATTGGAACCCATGGTTATGGACCCGAATCCAGTAGTATGGAACATCTTCTTTTCCAAGTGAAATCCCCTAGTATATGAAAGAATGAAAAAGTGCTTTCGTTGTTGTGGAAGAAGAAGCCTTCGTATCTTAATGCATGTATTTAATTTATTCGGAGCTATTAGAGCGGGATCCACTTTTTGGGGAATATGAGTCGAAGCAATAACAAGAATCTTTCCAGTGGAACATCTTTCACTGGAGAGATAGTTCTCTAATAGACCGAGGGATAAGTAATTCGACTCATTCACATGCAGATCATGAATGTTTGGAA